ATGCAACGATGGTTATTCTCTACAAATCATAAAGACATTGGAACATTATATTTTATTTTCGGAGCTTGAGCAGGAATAGTAGGTACTTCACTAAGATTAATTATTCGAGCAGAATTAAGACAACCTGGAAGATTAATTGGCAATGACCAAATTTATAATGTCGTAGTTACAGCCCACGCCTTTGTTATAATTTTCTTTATAGTAATACCTATTATAATTGGAGGTTTCGGAAATTGACTCGTTCCCCTTATACTAGGAGCACCGGATATAGCTTTCCCACGTATAAACAATATAAGATTTTGGTTACTCCCCCCTTCCTTATCCCTACTTCTTACTAGAAGTATAGTAGAAAGAGGTGTAGGTACTGGATGAACAGTTTATCCTCCCCTAGCAGCCGCTATTGCCCATGCAGGAGCATCAGTTGATTTGGGAATCTTTTCCCTTCACTTAGCCGGAGTATCATCCATCTTAGGTGCCGTTAATTTTATAACTACAGTTATTAATATACGATCCTTTGGAATAACAATAGATCAAATACCCCTATTTGTTTGAGCCGTCTTTATTACTGCTATTCTCCTTCTCCTTTCTCTGCCAGTTTTAGCAGGAGCAATTACTATACTTCTTACTGACCGTAATCTTAACACATCATTCTTTGACCCTGCTGGGGGTGGTGATCCAGTTCTTTACCAACACTTATTTTGATTCTTTGGGCACCCAGAAGTTTATATTCTTATTCTCCCTGCATTTGGTATAATCTCTCACATTGTTAGTCAAGAATCGGGGAAAAAAGAATCCTTTGGAACTCTTGGTATAATTTATGCTATGTTAGCCATTGGAATTTTAGGTTTTGTAGTTTGAGCACACCACATATTTACAGTTGGTATAGACGTTGACACACGAGCATATTTTACATCAGCCACTATAATTATTGCCATCCCAACCGGTATTAAAATTTTCAGTTGATTAAGAACCCTTCACGGTACCCAGCTAAACTTCTCTCCTTCATTACTCTGAGCTCTAGGCTTTATTTTCTTGTTCACTGTAGGGGGCTTAACCGGAGTAGTTTTAGCTAATTCATCTATCGACATCATTCTTCATGACACATATTATGTTGTAGCTCATTTCCACTATGTTCTTTCTATGGGTGCTGTATTCGGAATTTTTGCAGGTATTGCCCATTGATTTCCTCTAATAACAGGCCTCTCTCTTAATCCCAAATGACTCAAAATACATTTCTCAGTCATGTTTATTGGAGTAAACCTCACCTTCTTTCCCCAACACTTTTTAGGACTAAATGGTATACCACGACGTTACTCAGATTATCCTGACGCCTACGCTACATGAAATATCGTTTCCTCTCTAGGTTCAATTATTTCATTTGTTGCTGCTCTGGGGTTTCTTTTAATTGTTTGAGAAGCCTTCGTAAACAACCGTCCAGTTATTTTCTCTCCTTCTCTCCCATCATCCATCGAATGAAAACATTCTTACCCTCCCGCTGACCACTCTTACATAGAAATCCCTCTTATTACTAACTTCTAAAATGGCAGACAGATGCATAGGATTTAAGCTCCTACTAGGAAGAATCTTCTTCTTTTAGAATCTCTTATCAATGGCAACATGAGCACACCTGGGTCTTCAAGACGGAGCTTCACCTCTTATAGAACAACTAATTTTTTTCCATGACCATATTATACTTATTTTAGTGTTAATTATTTCATTTGTTGGTTATATTATAGGTTCCTTATTTTTTAATAAATTCATTAACCGATACATATTAGAAAACCAGCCAATTGAAATCATCTGAACTTCAGTTCCGGCTATCATTCTTATTTTTATTGCTCTCCCATCTTTACGTCTCCTTTATCTTCTAGATGAAGTTAATTCCCCTTCCCTAACTTTAAAAACCATTGGCCACCAATGATACTGAAGTTATGAGTACTCAGATTTTCTTCACATGGAGTTTGACTCATATATAACTCCTACCCAAGAACTTCAAGAATCAGAATTCCGCCTGTTAGATGTAGATAATCGAACAGTTTTACCTTTAAACACCCAAATTCGTGTTCTTATTAGAGCTGCCGACGTTATTCACTCTTGAACTGTCCCCTCCCTAGGAGTCAAAGCTGACGCCATTCCTGGACGTCTAAATCAATCAAGATTTCTAATCAATCGCCCAGGTTTATTTTTCGGCCAATGTTCAGAAATTTGTGGTGCTAATCATAGATTCATACCCATTGTTATCGAAAGTGTGTCCATCAATTCTTTCTTAAACTGAATTTCTTTGTCAGCTGAAGATTAGTTAGATGACTGAAAAGAAAGTGTAGATCTTTTAAATCTAATATAGTATTTAACGCCTACTTCTAACTAAGAAATTAGTTAAATTTATAACATATGCTTGTCATGCATAAATTGTCTTTTAGACATCTCTTAATGCCTCAAATAGCTCCTATTCTATGAGCCCCCCTATTCATTTTTTTTGTTTTATCGCTCTCTTTATTTTTTCTACTAAACTATTTTATTAAACCTTTCGAAAAAAAAAGACTTATCCTTAATCACTCAACTTCATATGTAAAACACTGAAAATTATAACTAACCTATTTTCAATTTTTGAACCATCTTCAAGTTTATTCAACCTTTCAACTAATTGAATTTCAACATTTTTAGGTATTCTCTTTATTCCGTATTTGTATTGAGCATCGCCCTCACGGTGATCTCTTTTCTGAAGAAAAATCGTCTCCACTCTTCACATAGAATTTAAAGCCCTCCTCCTTCCGTCCCACGTGGGTTCTTCCATCTTGTTTGTCTCTCTCTTTTCCCTTATTGTGTTCAACAATTTTCTAGGTCTGGCTCCTTACGTATTCACTAGATCTAGACATATAGTGATAACTCTATCGCTTTCTCTTCCTCTCTGAGTTACTCTCATACTTTTTGGATGAATCCAACATTCCAAACATATATTTGCCCACTTAGTACCCCAAGGCACACCTTTTGCTCTAATGCCTTTCATAGTATTAATTGAGACAATCAGTAATGTCATCCGCCCAGGTACACTAGCTGTTCGTCTAGCTGCTAATATAATTGCCGGTCATTTACTTCTTACACTTCTAGGAAGAACTGGACCCTCCCTATCAATATCTATCCTGTCCATCCTTATTTCCGCTCAAATTCTCCTCCTTATCCTGGAATCTGCTGTCGCAGTAATTCAATCTTATGTATTTGCCGTTTTAAGAACTCTATACACCGGGGAAATCAACTAATGACATCGTCTCACGGCTTTCATCCCTACCACCTTGTAGATACAAGTCCTTGGCCTTTAACTGGCTCCATTAGAGCCATAATACTTACTACAGGTCTAGTTAAATGATTCCACCAATACAACATAAACCTTCTAATCCTAAGATTCGTAACTACTATTCTCACTATAATTCAATGATGACGAGATGTTACACGAGAAGGAACTTATCAAGGTCTTCACACCCTGACAGTAATAAAAGGCTTACGATGAGGTATGATTCTATTCATTGTATCTGAAGTTTTATTCTTTTTTTCCTTTTTCTGAGCCTTCTTCCACAGTAGACTTTCCCCAACTGTCGAAATCGGCATATTTTGGCCGCCTATGGGAATTCAACCATTCAACCCGTTCCAAATTCCTCTCCTTAATACTACTATCCTTCTATCGTCAGGAGCTACTGTTACTTGAGCTCACCACGCAATTATAGAAGCCAACCACACACAAGCTATCCAAAGTCTAGGTTTAACCATTATTTTGGGATTCTACTTTACCCTCTTGCAGGCCTTTGAATACGTTGAAGCTCCCTTTACCATCGCTGACTCTGTGTTTGGCTCAACTTTTTTTGTAGCTACTGGATTTCATGGACTCCACGTAATTATTGGGACTACTTTCCTTTCGGTATGTTTCTTCCGCCTTTATAAATGTCATTTTTCCTCCAAACATCACCTAGGCTTTGAAGCTGCTGCTTGATACTGACACTTCGTAGATGTAGTGTGACTTTTCCTCTACATTTTTATCTACTGATGAGGTGGTTAATTTCCTTAATATATAAAGTATATTTGACTTCCAATCAAAAAGTCTAGTCTCTAGAGGAAATAATTTTATCCATACTTTTAATTTCGGCTATCACTTTTTTCATCACCCTAATCATTATGATAATTTCAACGATTCTAGCCAAAAAAACTATTTTAGACCGAGAAAAAAACTCTCCCTATGAATGCGGATTTGATCCTAAAGGATCAGCTCGTATTCCGTTTTCCTTGCGATTCTTCTTAATTGCCGTAATTTTTTTGATTTTTGATGTAGAAATCACGCTTCTACTTCCAATTGCCTCAACCCTAAATTTCTCAAACTTATTTGCTTGATTCTTTACATCCTTAATTTTTCTTTTTATTCTTCTTTTTGGCCTTTACTACGAATGATCCCAAGGAGCATTAGATTGATCCTAAGACCATAGTCAATACCTATGACGTATGAGTTGCATTCATAAAGAGTTTTCTAAACTGGTTTTATAAATTTATTAGAAAGCGAAGTATTGCATTTAGTTTCGACCTAACCCTTAGGCTTATCGGCCTTCTAATTTGATAGAAACCAAAAAGAGGTATATCACTGTTAATGATAAAATTGAATTATTTTTCCTATCAAGGAAGTATTATGAAAGACCGGAAGCTTCTAACTTTTTGTCAAGCGGTTAAATTCCGTTTATACTTCTAGTTTTTATAGTGTAACACCAACATATCGCATTTTCGTTGCGAAGCTGAAAAACTGTTTCTAAAAACTATTTAAAGTAGTGCCTACATCTCGAACGCCACAAGTTCGCATTTTTCTTAAACTATTTAAATTATTCACAGGTAATTTTACCTCTTTCGTGGCTTCAACACGATATTCTTTATAAATTATGTAAATTAAATAGATATATAGAACAATACTATTACACCCCTCACAATAAATATTTTTATGAAGACTTTTACTCTATTTATTTGTAAGTTATTTAAAACTCTAAACAAGTAAGAAAATACATAATAGAGACCCTGTCCCCCGAAATACTCATATCATCCTTTGTCTGCAGTTACTTCTATTCCAGCTCCGCCAACTAAATAAATACTTCTAATGTTTTTAGTTCTCAAAAATGGTATAAACCATATTGATCCCGATATCGTTACAATTTCATAATATTTCAAAGACTTCAGATTTTCACTGGTCCTTATAAGATTTAATATATATCCTATTATACCCCCTGCCAAACTAATTAATAGAACTAAAAATTTTATAAACGGTGATAAACAAATTATATAAGGTTCAGGAAAAATTAACCAAGACAAAATAGCCCCTATAACAACAGCTCTCAATCCTAATAAAGTTATAGAACTGGTCATCAACTTTTCTTCATCTCTCACACTAGTCAAAGAACCTAAGTTTCAGACCCCCCTAAGTCTAAAGTAAATTAAACGTAATGTATAACTTACAGTCAAGCCTGTGGCCAAAACATATAAAATTAAAGAAACTATGTTAATCCATCTTATAAACGCGACTTCTAAAATTATATCCTTAGAATAAAATCCAGCTAAAAATGGAAACCCGCATAAAGCTAAATTTGCTACTGTCATGTAAGAAACTCTCAACGGCATATGTTTTACTAAACATCCTATAAAACGAATGTCTTGGTATCCCCTTACTCTATGAATCAAAACCCCTGCGCATATAAATAATAAAGCTTTAAACAAAGCATGTCTTAATAAATGAAAAAAAGAAAGATCGGGGTACCCTAAAGCTAGGATTCTTAACATTACACCTAACTGACTTAAAGTTGATAGCGCAATAATTTTTTTTAAATCATATTCAAAATTAGCTCCCAATCCTGCTATAAATATTGTTAAACAAGAAACAATTAGTAACATCCTTTGAATTTTTGATCCTTCTAAAGCAGGACTAAACCGAATCATTAGATAAACCCCCGCAGTTACTAGCGTCGATGAGTGAACCAAAGCTGATACTGGAGTCGGAGCTGCCATGGCAGCTGGTAGCCAAGCCGAAAATGGAATCTGAGCTCTTTTAGTTATAGCAGCTAGTATTGCAAGAAATTTTAACATAACTCACCTCCTGTCTTCCATAAAACCCCCATACATAAGAAAATTTCATCTCCCTAAATTTGATATTAGACCGATACCTAATAAAATAGCTACATCTCCTACCCGATTGGACAATACAGTCAACATCCCCGCATTAGCAGATTTTTCGTTTTGATAAAAGATTACTAAAGCGTAAGATACTAAGCCGAGTCCATCTCAACCTAAAAGAATTCTAATTAAATTTGGCCTTAACACTATTATCATCATAGAAAAAACAAATGCTAATACAAGATATATAAATCGATTAAAATTTTTATCTCCTCTCATATAACTCCCTCTATAGAATATCACCCTTCTAGAAATAAGTAAAACAAAAGACATAAACAGTATAGAAATTCAATCAAAAACTATAACATAAACAATGGACGAAGAATTCAATGACATAATTTCCCACTCAATTACCTCTGCCCCCCCTCTAAAAGCTTTTATAATAAACACAGTTATACAGACAATTGACCTCAATCCTAAAACCGTTATACTAACAATATGTAAACGTATATATCAAACCATTGTATCACTTGTAACCTCTCAAGATTATTTTATTTAACATCTACTTTTAAATTCCCCTAACTAAATTGACATTTAAAATTAATAGATTTAGAGGAAGTCAATGTAAAAATAATACTAAATACTCACGAACTTTTCCAGATCTGCAAGAATACAAAGCATTAAAAAAAATACCATGCTGTCTAAGACTGTATATATACAAAGTGTAAGCAGCTCTAAAAAAAGATAGAAATATTAAGCCAATCATACTAATCTTACTTCAACTTACTAAACTGATAATAAGACTAATCTCCCCAAATAAATTTAATGAGGGAGGGGCTGCCATATTTCTTACACTTAAAAGAAATCATCACAAACCTATTCTAGGTATAAACCTCAATAAACCCTTACTAATTAAAAGACTTCGCCTTCCCACTCGCTCGTATACTATATTAGCTAGACAAAAAAGACCTGAAGAACATAGACCATGCCCTACTATAACCACTACTCTTCCTATTAACCCCCATCACCTAAAAATCATTAACCCACATAAAACAAGTCTCATGTGTACAACAGAAGAATAAGCAATTAAAGATTTTATATCTACTTGACGTAAACAGACTAAACTAATTATTACTCCCCCTGAGAGTCTAATACTTACTCATAATCAAGAAAATTTTATACTGATTTTCTGAAACACAATTAAAATACGAATTAAACCATAACCCCCTAACTTCAATAATACTCCAGCCAAAATTATAGACCCTGCAACTGGTGCCTCTACGTGAGCCTTAGGGAGCCATAAATGAAATACATATATAGGCAATTTTACTAAAAACGCTATTACCCTTCTAAAATATCAAATTACATAACCGTAATTTTCGTAAAATAATGGCTTCCTCAATCTGATAACTAAACTACACTCTCTATTTCTCAAGTAAATTAAAGATCCTAATAACGGCAAAGACAAAGCTAAGGTATAAAAAAGTATATAAATTCCAGCTTGAATTCGTTCAGGTTGATACCCTCAACCTAAAATTAAAATTAAAGTTGGAATTAATGAGGTCTCGAAACTAATATAGAACAACAAATAATTTAACGAAGAAAAAGTAACAACCAAACTTAAAAGAAGGAACAAATTAGTTGTGATAAATATAGAGCTAAACCTTTTTTCCATATTAATCTTCCTCCTAGCAATGATAATCAAAAACATCACTCAAACACTTAAGTAAACTATCAAATAAGATACGTAATCTATTCCTAAACTGAATCCTAACCTATATATGTATATATTATGAAAACAACTTAATCCTACCAAACCCCTTAGAACACCTAACCCAAACTGAACTAAATTTCAATTATCCTTAAATTTTATCAATAGAATAATAGGTAAGATAAATTTTAACATTCTAATATATTAAATGTTTTAAAATAGTCATTCCCATGACTTCGGACAATAAGAACCAGTAAAGATAAACCTAAAGCCCCCTCACACACCGCTAAAGTGAGAAAGAATAAACAAATATAAACTTCCCTCCCAACTCCAGACATATTTATTCCTAATAATCAAAAAATACCTAATATTATAAATTCAAGTCTAAGAAGGGAATTTAACAAATGCTTATGGTAAGACACAAACCCTCAACCTCCGCAAAAAATCATTACCAAAGATAGAATTATTCTTACTCTAAAATTTAACATTAGTTAATGTTTTAATAGTTTAATTTTAAAACTCTGGTCTTGTAAACCAGTAATGAAATAATTTTCTTAAAACTTCAGAGAAAAAGAATCTCTTTATCTTTAATTCCCAAAACTAAAATTTTACTTAAACTATTCTCTGAAATTTTATTTTTAACGCTTCCCTTATTACTATCCTTATCAATTCTATTTACACAACTATCTCATCCTTTAGCCTTAGGTCTAACTTTATTAATTCAAACCACTCTTATTTCCGTTACTGTTGGCATATCCACTTACTCCTTTTGATTCTCTTATATCCTTTTTCTAGTATTTTTAGGTGGTATACTAGTTCTATTCATTTATGTAGCCTCTATTGCTTCTAACGAAGCATTTGTTTTTTCCTCCTCCTACCTTATTCTCATTATTTCTATTATTTCACTCTCCCTTTTTGTTCTCCTTATTGACCCTCTTATAATATTAAGAAATTCTTCCCTTCCAAATTCTTCTTTTTCATTTTACTTAACACCTCATATCATTTCATGAATTTACAATATCCCCTCAATAAGATTTACTATTTTTATTATCTCCTACCTTCTTCTTATGTTAATTATTGTAGTAAAAATCGTTAATCTATTCAAAGGTCCTCTACGCCTATCATAAAAATTTATGACAACACCTCTTCGTAAGTCCCACCCCCTATTTAAAATTGCCAACAATGCCCTTGTTGATATACCCCTTCCAAGGAATATTTCTACATTTTGAAATTTCGGTTCTCTACTAGGTTTATGTTTAATTATCCAAATTGCCACAGGCTTGTTTTTAGCTATACACTACACAGCTCACATCAACTTAGCCTTCTCTAGGGTAGTTCATATCTGCCGTGACGTTAACTACGGATGACTTTTACGAACTTTGCACGCTAATGGAGCTTCTTTTTTCTTTATTTGTCTTTACATTCATATCGGACGAGGAATGTATTTCAGTTCTTATATAAACCTTCATGCCTGAATAGTAGGAGTTGTTATTTTATTTATAATTATGGCAACAGCCTTCTTAGGCTACGTTTTACCATGAGGTCAAATGTCTTTCTGAGGAGCTACAGTTATTACTAATCTGTTTTCAGCTATTCCATTTATTGGAACAGATCTCGTTCAATGAATCTGAGGGGGGTTTTCTGTTGACAACGCCACTTTAACACGCTTTTTCTCATTCCATTTTATTCTCCCATTTATTGCCGCGGCTTTCTCTTTAATCCATATTTTATTTCTTCACCAAGCGGGGGCAAACAATCCATTAGGAATTTCTAGACAAACCGACAAAGTTCCTTTCCACCCTTACTTTACATTTAAAGACATCGTGGGATTTGTCGTTATACTAAGCTTCCTTCTAGTCTTAACTCTTCTAGCTCCTTACTTCTTAGGGGACCCTGACAATTTTATTCCTGCTAATCCCCTCGTCACGCCACCTCATATCCAGCCTGAATGATATTTTTTATTTGCTTACGCCATTCTTCGTTCAATTCCAAATAAATTAGGTGGAGTTATTGCTCTTGCAGCATCTGTCGCAATTTTAATAATTCTTCCATTTACCCATACTTCAAAATTCCAAAGTCTAGCTTTCTACCCCTTAAATCAAATTTTATTTTGATCTTTCATCACAGTAGTTATACTTCTTACATGAATTGGGGCCCGACCTGTTGAAGATCCTTATATTTTAGTAGGTCAAATTCTCACAGTTTTATATTTCCTATTTTACATTATTAACCCCCTCCTCCTAATTTGATGAGACACTTTACTTAAATGATTGTTTAGTTTAAACAAAACAGATGTTTTGAAAACATCAAATAAGAAAATTATCCTTAACAATCGTGTTCAATATATTGATTTACTTATAAGCAAAAGTGAAGCAAACCATTTTGACCCCCAAGAAAAAAATTAAATAATTTAACGACAAAGGCAAGTAACTTTTTCACGCTAAATACATTAACTTATCGTAACGAAGACGAGGTAATGTCCCTCGCACTCAAATGAAAACAAAAGCGATTATTACTCTTTTCAAATAAAATATAACACTAAACAATCTACCCCCTAAAAAAAGAATTACAAAAAGGACACTCATAAATAAAATTCTAGCGTACTCCGCTATAAAAATCAAAGCAAAACCTCCGGCCCCATACTCTGTATTAAATCCAGATACTAATTCCGACTCTCCCTCTGAAAAATCAAAAGGAGTTCGATTAGTCTCAGCTAAGCAGGATCTTAATCAAGTCATTCTTAAAGGAAACCCTACAATAATAAATCAATAATCTGTTTGATATTTATTAAACAAATCTAAATTAAAGCCACCGATTAACACAACAAAAGATAACAAAATTAGAGCTAAACTCACTTCATAAGAAATTGTCTGAGCAACAGCACGCAAACTACCTAAAAGAGAATATTTGCAATTAGAAGATCACCCCGCCACTATGGTTGAATAAACTCCTATACTCAAACAACACAAAAAGAATAAAATTCTTAAGTCAAACCTTATTAAGCCAGTCTCATAGGGCAAGACAGCTCAAACCAATAAAGAAATGAACAAGCTGAATACAGGACATATATAATAAACAATAAAATTTGATACAGTAGGTGTAACCTGCTCCTTAGTAAAAAGTTTTACAGCATCTGAAAAAGGTTGTAAAATTCCCATATAACCAACCTTATTAGGCCCCTTACGAATTTGAATATAACCTAAAATTTTTCGCTCTAATAAAGTAACAAAAGCAACACCTACCAAAACACATACAATCAAAATTAAAAAATTGATAACTTCTACAACCATTAAAGTCACAAAACAATTAGATTAATTGCTTTACTATTTATAGAATTAATCTATTTCCTAGGATCCTAAATCCTATACATTTTATCTGCCAAAACAGTACCAAATAAAAAAAATTTTTAGCCACTCAATCCTTTCGTACTAAAGTGACTCATTCATTTTTAAAAGATAGAAACTGACCTGGCTCACGCCGGTCTGAACTCAAATCACGTAAAATTTTAAAGGTCGAACAGACCCACTTACACAACTTCTGCAATTGTATAGATATTTTAATTCAACATCGAGGTCGCAAACTTTTTTTTCGATAAGAACTCTCAAAAAAAATAACGCTGTTATCCCTAAAGTAACTTGATCTTTTAATCTTATCTCAGGCTCACTTACACTTCCCACTCATCTATATTTGTCTTTAATTTTTAGTAGTTAATAAAAATTTTACCTTTGTCGCCCCAACAAAATAAACTCAATCAATTAACTCTTATCTTTAATTCAGTTAAATAATCTAACCTATTAAGCTTTATAGGGTCTTATCGTCTTTTTAAACTATTTAAGCCTTTTCACTTAAAAGTTAAATTCAAAAATAAATATAGAGACAGTCTTCCCCTTGTCCAATCATTCATACAAGATTCCAATTAAAAAACTAACGATTATGCTACCTTTGCACGGTCAAATTACCGCGGCCCTTAAATACTTTTCAGTGGGCAGATCAGACTTTCTATACCTTCAAACAGACATGTTTTTGATAAACAGGCAGGGGAACTTTTTGCCGAGTTCCTTTATATTTTCTTTTCCTATTTAAACTTTACTACTTACTCTAATATTATCTTTAACATAATTTTTTACTAATAAAATCATTTTATATGAACATTTTTTGCTCCAACTCATTTTTTAATAACCATAAAAGTTTCAAACAAATCCTATTTTAACTCTTAATTCTAGTTAAAACACTTTATCAAAATAGCTACTTTTAAGCCTATTTTAAATTTTTGATCTTATTTAACTTTTCTCCAACCTAATTTATAAGAAGCTCTTCCCTCCTACATTTAATTTTAAGACGTAATAAATCTTAAAATAAAATTTAATTTTTTCTTAAAAAACCAGATATAATGAATCTCGACTAGCATTTCACCTTTAATTCTTTATTTTAAACCTATTTTTCCACAAAGACTTTTTACAGAATTAGCTGTATTCATTTCGGGATGTCTAAATTTTTAACTCATATGAATTTTCCCTGATACACAAGGTACAAAATTTTAAATTTACTATATTCCATTTACCAAAATTAACTTTCCTTTACAGTACTTGTAATCTATAGCCTTATTTTATCTGTTCGTTAAACACTACTAATTTTATCCTCACTTAAATTATTTTTCTTACTTTTATTTTTCTTTATTTCCTCTTAGGCAAGTTATCAATATCTCAAAGTAAATCGACTTGCACGATAATTCTTTTCAACGTAACTGAAACACTAAACTTTTTAGCTATACTTTGTTTACCTCTAGGTACACTTTCCAGTACACCTACTATGTTACGACTTATTTCATTTATAAACGAAAGCGACGGGCGATATGTACATAATTTAGAGCTTATTTCTCGCAGACATTCTTTATCTACAATACAATTAAATCCTCCTTTATATAAATTTTCATTTTATAATCCATTTTAAATTAATTTATTGTAACCCATTTTAACTTATTCATAAGCTGCACCATGATCTAATTTTTCTAAATAAATTAAGTTCAATAATTCTGTCCTTTAAGAATTATCTGATAATGATGGTATACAAACTAAAACATACAAGAACAAGTAAGATTCTTCGTGGTGTATCGATTAAAAAACAGGTTCCTCTAAAAAGATTAAACTACTGCCAAATTTTTTAATTTTTAAGAAAATAACACTCCTACTAGTCTGGTCGATAAAAATTTTAATTTAGAATAATAGGGTATCTAATCCTAGTTTTTTACTAAATTTATTTAGCTTCTGCTTCAGTCTTTACTAATTATAAACTATATTCCAATTTTACCTTTTATAGTAATCTAATTTCTAGCATTCAACTAACCACTTGACTACCAACTCAAACATTTTTACTTTACCCTGAAGTTTAACCGCGAATGCTGGCACAAACATTTATCAGGTATCTATTCTATTATTAACTCGTACTCTCGTACATACCTATAATAAGTTACGCTGAGGTCTTATACTTTATAAATCTGATTTACATTCATTAATTATAACTAATATCAAATTAATTCTTTTATAACCCACCAACAATTTTCATGCGATTTTAATAGAAACGCAAAAACTCAAGCCAAAATCAAACAATCTACATTACTTTAACCACCATTATATTTTCTTTCCAAATAATTGATTATGTACTTCTTTAAGAAATTTCTGACTAGAATATTACATGACACTATATGTATATATAAATTAAATAAATTATATTACTACATATCAAAAAAAATGAATAGATGCCCCATGACGAATTTTCTAAAAAGCTATTAGATTAAAAGAAAAAAAGTAGGACAATTAAAGAGTATCTTTCGAATAAAAATTATTTAACCTAAGCTCTTAAATAGCAAGAACTTACAGATAGACGTACAAATATATGCAGGCTAAATGTAGTCCAATTACAATTCTAATCACTAAGAGGAGATTTTCAAAGATCCTGCTCCTCCCATTCTCTCTCACGGAGAAGAGGTGCAGGATCTATTAAAATCTCCCTATAAGTAAATCTAGTATGATTTATATAAATTACCGGATATACAAGTTTACTTCAAAATTATTATGATAGTGAAATACAAAAGTATTTGAATCCTCAGAATGATGCTTCAAATACAAAGTAAAGTTTATATTATTTATTATATAGTATACATCCTCCCCCTTATAGTTAACCTTTACATCAACGGTTTGAATTTTATTTTTCTAACCATTTTCCTTCTTTTTTATGGTCCTATCAATGAAACTTTTATATTCTTAAAATTTTACTCTATCATCCTTCCCTATAAATTTATATTTTCATTATTTTAAACTCTCAAGTTAAACCAATATAGTGCCTGAAGTTAAAGGGTAGCTTTGATAGAGCTAATAATGTATTTTTATACCTATATTAAACGTAATGGAATCGCACCATTTCTTAAAAGATCAAAACTTTTTATGCTCTCTACATCAACGAATAACAACTAAAAGATAAGCTAACTTAAGCTAATGGGCTCATACCCCGTAAATGAAGGTTTCAATCTTTCTCTTTTTAATGACTTTTCCTGTTACCTCAGTGTTTTTTATTTTTACCCTCCTTCTAGGATCTTTAATTTCAATCTCCTCTCCTTCTTGATTTGGAGCTTGAGTAGGTCTAGAATTAAATCTTATATCTTTTATCCCCCTAATCTCTACTAAAGCAAACTCTTATCTTTCTGAGGCAGCCTTAAAATATTTTCTTATACAAGCTCTGGGCTCAGCCATTTTAATTTCATCTAGATTTTTATTTTCATCTTTCTTTATTTTCTCATCTACATTTATCTTTCTTGCTCTCATTCTTAAAGTAGGCAGAGCTCCATTCCACTTCTGATTTCCTCAAGTGATAGAAGGACTTTTATGACCTCAAGCTCTGATATTATCTACGATTCAAAAGCTTGCCCCTTTAACCTTAATCTCCTACCTATCGTCTAGAATTTTCTTAAACAAAATCATTATCTTAGCCGCTTCTCTTTCCACTTTAGTTGGAGCTCTCGGGGGATTAAACCTTACCTCTCTACGACGTATCATCGCCTTTTCATCCATTAATCATCTATCTTGAATGTTAATTGCAATTTCAGCAAGAGATATTTTCTGATTACTTTATTTTTTTGTGTACTCTATTATTGTTCTCTCAATCACAACTGTATTTTCTAATCTTCAAGCTTTCTCTCTTTCTAGACTTATTAAGTCTAACCAAAATAAAATTTCTCATGCTATTTTGATTTCATTCAATTTTCTTTCTCTCTCAGGAATTCCCCCGTTTACAGGATTTGTTCCCAAATGACTTCTCATCCAAATTATATTAAATCTAAATCTTTTTGTTCCCCTATTTTTCCTTTTAACTTCCTCCTTAATTACTTTATATTTTTATTTACGTATTATAATTCCTATATTTGTCTTAATCAACCCAGTATTAAATTTTAATACAAAATTTCAATCCATCTCTATCTCTTCTATTTCCATAACAATAAAAACATCATTTAATTTTCTAGGACTTTTTTTCCCCCTCTATCTTCTCTTTACTTAGAATTTTAGGTTATTTAAACTTAAAGCCTTCAAAGCTTTCTAAAAAAGTACTAATCTTTTAAATTCTATAAACCCTAGTGAACCTCACATCCTTAAACTTGCAATTTAATGTTATTTATTTTATACTATAGAGTTTTTAATAAAGAAGTTTTTACTTGTTCTTAGACTTACAATCTAACGCCTACAACTCAGCCACTTTATC